CTCAATAACATCATACTTACGTGCATCATTAACCACTGAGATTGTAGAGCAGGTACTAATATTGCGGATTGATGCATTTCAGTTGAAAGACCCGACGTAGCGAAGCCTTGAGTAAAAATAGTACTTGGGGTAGTTATTGTGCTTAAATCATTTTTATGGTTCAATTTCTTGGAAATTATATGAATAATAAAGAAACTACATGAAAGGAAGATTAATGACTCGTATAAATTACTTAACGGAAAATGTCCTGAAGAAATCCAACGAGAAACTAATAATCCTGTTATAGAGAAAAAGGTGGCTATCATCCCTTTTTCCGATGAATCACGTAATCCTACGATTTCGTAGACTAATAAGTTCGTGAAATGAATCGTAATCACAATTGAAATGATCGAAAAAGAGATATGAGTTAATATATGTTCTAAAGTCACAAATATCATAAAAAAAGGTGTCCCATTACAGAATTGAAATCGGAAATTGAATACATTATAGGATACATTGTGTCTCTTTTATAGGATGCCGCCACTCGGACTCGAACCGAGATGCTCTAGCACTGCTTCCTAAGAGCAGCGTGTCTACCGATTTCACCATGGCGGCTTACTTGAAATAATAATATTCATTTCATGTTGAATCGTCAAGAATCAAGGATTCAATATAGTTTAGGAAACATTAGAATCGATGAAAAAAGACTCGTTTAAATTCATATTTGAATCTTCAATAAAATAATCCTTAGTTAGTATCGTCCTAGGTTCAGTTTTAACAATCAACTTTCACGTACTATAAACTAAGTTCCCCCGATACAGTTGAAATTTCGATAGTTTTGCTCTCAGTAGAGGTATAGAATTAAGAATTGTCCTTTTTCTTTCTATTTTTTTGATGATTTGTTTTTCATTTATCCGATTTCATCGGATAAATGAAAAAGATTGATTTTTTTTTCATTGAAAAAAAATCAAATAACTAAGATCTCATATGTATTACAATTTCATCACTAAATCCATTTGGAATTTTTCTAACGATTCCGATACTTTAGTATCATTAAGTATTAATACTCTTCATTGTGTATATGTATATAATATAAATAAGGTAAGATTTACCAAACCAATTAAGTTTTAGGTTAGGCATATAACAAAATAAAAGAGTTTAAATTTCTATGACAATTGTACTATTCACAATAGAAAATCTTAATCCTATTTTTCTATTGTGAAAAGTTAATGGATAGGGAAAAATACTATTCTTAATAAGAACCCAATATACAGAAAACTCTTATTCTACATACCACAGCAGCTAGTTCTAACTAATATTGAGTAGTTCAATACATTAATTAATGTGAATCGTTCATCTTAAAAAATTTTCAGTTCTTCGGACTATGTCAATTCCAATTATCCCAAGACTTTATTATTTGTTTGTCGCACAAAAAAACTTTTTGAATGTCCGGTAGAAACCGATTTCGCTAAAGAAAAAGCTTTTACTGCAGTTAAATATCCTTTTTTCTTCCAAATATTCCTACGAATATGTTTTTTTGACATAGAAATACATTTTTTTGGAACTGCCATTCGAAAAAGGGTTACTCATTTTTATTTATCGTTGTATGTGAAAGACATGTATTGTTCGGAATAGATCGTTTTTTTTAATCATTATCTATACTTTATTCTGTGAATAATAGTTTTTTTTAACTTTCAACATTTAACATAAAAAAAGAAATAACATAAAATAACAAATAATATATATATATATTATTATTATATATATATATTGTTATTTATTATTTATATTTATTATATTTTTTTTTTATATTTATTTTTTTTTTCATTATTTTTGTTTATTGTTCTTTTCGAAAGAGATAAGAATTGGTGAATCGGAAACAATTATTAATTATAAAAAAAATATCAATTTGTTTGTTTTCTTATGGAACATACATATCAATATGCATGGATAATACCTTTTCTTCCACTTACAGTTACTATGTCAATAGGATTTGGACTTATACTTATTCCGACAGCAACAAAAAATATTCGTCGTATATGGGTTTTTCCTAGTATTTTTCTGTTAAGTATAGCTATGGGATTTTCGGCCAATCTGTCTATTCAACAAATAAATGGAAGTTTTATTTATCAATATCTATGGTCTTGGACCATAGATATTGATTTTTCCTTAGAGTTTGGATATTTGATCGATCCACTTACTTCTATTATGTCAATACTAATTACTACTGTTGGAGTCATGATTCTTATTTATAGTGACAATTATATGTCTCACGACCAAGGATATTTGAGATTTTTTGCTTATATGAGTTTTTCCAATACTTCCATGTTGGGATTAGTTACTAGTTCTAATTTGATACAAATTCATATTTTTTGGGAACTAGTGGGAATGTGTTCATATTTATTAATAGGGTTTTGGTTCACACGACCGATTGCCGCAAGTGCTTGTCAAAAAGCTTTTGTAACTAATCGTGTAGGAGATTTTGGTTTATTATTAGGAATCTTAGGTCTTTATTGGATAACAGGTAGTTTGGAATTTCGGGATTTGTTCGAAATAGCTAATAACTTGATCCATAATAATGGGGTCAGTTCCTTATTTGCTACTTTGTGTGCCTCTTTATTATTTGTCGGTGCAGTTGCTAAATCTGCACAATTCCCCCTCCACGTATGGTTACCTGATGCCATGGAAGGACCTACTCCTATCTCGGCCCTTATACACGCTGCTACTATGGTAGCAGCAGGAATTTTTCTTGTAGCTCGGCTTATTCCTCTTTTCATAGACATACCTTATATAATGAATTTCATTTCTTTAACAGGTGTAATAACAGTACTATTAGGAGCTACTTTTTCTCTTGCTCAAAGAGACATTAAAAGAAGTTTAGCCTATTCTACAATGTCTCAATTAGGTTATATTATGTTAGCTCTAGGTATAGGTTCTTATCGAGCGGCTTTATTCCATTTGATCACTCATGCCTATTCTAAAGCTTTATTGTTTTTGGGATCTGGATCTATTATTCATTCAATGGAACCTATTGTTGGATATTCACCAGAAAAAAGTCAGAATATGGTTCTTATGGGTGGTTTAACAAGATATGTTCCAATTACAAGAACTACTTTTTTATTAGGTACACTTTCTCTTTGTGGTATTCCACCTCTTGCTTGTTTTTGGTCCAAAGATGAAATTCTTAATGATACTTGGTTATATTCACCAATTTTTGCAATAATACCTTGTTTCACAATAGGATTAACCGCATTTTATATGTTTCGGGTATATTTACTTACCTTTGATGGGTATTTGCGTGTTTATTTTCAAAATCACAGTAGCACTAAAAATAATTTGTTCTATTCAATATCTCTATGGGGAAAAGAAGCACCAAAAACAGTCAATAAAAATTTACTTTTATCAACAATGAATAAAAAGGTTTACTTTTTTTCAAAAGATACATATAAAATCATTGATAATGATAAGATACGATACTTTAGTACTTACTTTGGAAATAAATATACTTCCATGTATCCTCATGAATCAGACAATACTATGCTATTTCCTCTGCTTGTATTGGTACTATTTACTTTGTTCGTTGGATCAATAGGAATTTCTTTTGATCAAGGAGTAATGGATTTTGATATATTATCGAAATGGTTAACCCCATCCCAAAATCTTTTCCATCCAAATTCGAATTATTCTGTGAATTGGTATGAATTTTTTACAAATTCAATTTTTTCAGTAAGTATAGCCATTTTAGGATTATTCATAGCATATATTTTATATGGGTCTGTTTATTCATTTTTCCAGAATTTGGACTTAATCAATTCATTTGTAAAAGGGAGCCCTAAGAGAATTATCTTGGACCAAATAAAAAGTGTTATATACAATTGGTCATATAATCGTGGTTACATAGATATTTTTTATACTAGGGTTTTAGCCATGGGTATAAGAGGATTAACCGAACTAACTCAGTTTTTTGATAGACATATAATTGATGGAATTACAAATGGAGTTGGTCTTACAAGTTCCCTTATAGGTGAAGGTATCAGATATATGGGGGGGGGACGAATCTCGTCTTATTTATTTTTATATTTTTTTTATGTATCAATATTTTTATTATTTTTTTTGTTCATTGGTATAAACCCAATAATTATACAGGTCTCCATGGGATAATTTTTTTGTCGTGTACAAAGACATTTTTCGTTCTATCATTTCCGAAAAAGTCGATAAACTAGGTGGATATGTAAAAGATATTTTTTTTTTCCCATTACTTGGACATGTATAAAAAAAATATTGTGACATTTCATTTCGTACAGCATTTTCAAACCGATCATTTTTTATATATCGCAATGGACAATTCCATCGTTTATAATCGAAAAGAAAAGTCACAAGAGGTTTTTCAAACCAGAAATAAGTCTTTTCATTTTTCTCTTCTTTAAGTCTTCCCAATTCCCAATTATCTTGATACCTATCAAGATAAGAATCTTCGTAAACTGGGCTATCTTTATAGCATGTCTCTTTAAAGTGAAAGTGGAATTCCCCCTTTGTTTTTTCCTTTCCATTCACTCGGATCTCTTCCGTTTCATCTATTTTTTCCGGATCTTCCTGTTCTTCCGAACAAAGGGAAGGGTCTTCTCCGGCGGATCCCTCTTGTTCCTGTTTAGTCTCCTTCGTTTCGGAAGTTGTTTCTACATCGCTTTCTTCCTCACTTTCTCCCCTTTCTTCCATTTCTGAGGTTTCTTTCAGTTTCTTAGTGACAATAGGCGACGGCATTCTGCCTAAATAGTAGACACAGGTGATAAATAAGAGAATACTAAAGATTCGAGCCATAGAATTTCTCAATTCTGACACAAGGTACTTATTGGATCGAATAGAATGATTTTGCCGTATCCAGAATAATACCAATCCAACCCATTTCATGAATAAAATGTGACCAATTAACCAACCAACAAAACTACTTGTTACAAATAACATCTTGTTGTTGCATCGAAACATATAAATGTTGACTAATCTGGCTAACGTTGAACTTGGTA